CCCTTCCAATTACGCATTTTGACCGTTTACTAACCCATAATCACAATTTGGTAATGAAATATTTTCAACTTGACAATTTAAAACAGACTTTTGACATAATTCAATATTATTTAATGGATGAAAATCGAAGGATTTCGAATCCCGATCTATGCAGTAAAAAATTTTTGAATCCATTTTATTTGAATTGGTATTTTATCCATTGTCATTTTTGTGAAGAAAGACCCACAATAATTAGTCTTGGGCAGTTTATTTGTGAAACTGCATGTATAGCGAAAAACGGACCCCACCTAAAGTCGGGCCAAGTTTTAATTGTTCAAGTTGATTCTATAATAATTAGATCAGCTAAACCCTATTTAGCTACGCCCGGAGCAACTGTTCATGGACATTATGGAGAAATCTTTTATACGGGGGATACTTTGGTTACATTTATATATGAAAAATCAAAATCGGGTGATATAACGCAGGGTCTTCCAAAAGTGGAACAAGTCTTGGAAGTACGTTCGATTGATTCAATATCAATGAACCTAGAAAAGAGAGTTGAGGGTTGGAACGAGCATATAACAAGAATTCTTGGAATTCCTTGGGGATTCTTTATTGGTGTCGAACTAACTATAGCGCAAAGTCGTATCTCTTTGGTTAATAAAATACAAAAGGTTTATCGATCCCAGGGCGTGCAGATTCATAATAGGCATATCGAAATTATTGTACGTCAAATAACATCAAAAGTTTTAGTTTCAGAAGATGGAATGTCTAATGTTTTTTCACCCGGAGAACTAATAGGATTGTTGCGAGCGGAACGAACGGGGCGTGCTTTGGACGAAGCAGTCTGTTACCGAGCTATTTTATTGGGAATAACAAGAGCATCTCTGAATACTCAAAGTTTCATATCTGAAGCGAGTTTTCAAGAAACCGCTCGTGTCTTAGCAAAAGCTGCTCTACGGGGTCGTATAGATTGGTTGAAGGGCCTAAAAGAAAACGTTGTTTTGGGCAGTATGATACCCGTTGGTACCGGATTCAAAGAATTAGTACATCGTTCAAGGCACCAAAATAATAAAAATAAAAATTTATTTGAGGGGAAAATGCAAAATATTTTGTTCCACCATAGAGATTTATTTCATTCTTACATTTCAAAGAATTCCCATGATACATCAGAACAATCATTTCTGGGATTTAATGATTTCTAAGAGCGGATTCATCCTGGTTAACTAGTTTTTAACTAGTCTGTAGTTGAGCCGGCCATTTGATAATTTAAATTAATTATAAAATAAATATAAATGAAGTTAAGTATAATAAGTAATAAAAATAACCAGGAATACAAGAGCCCTGGATTGTGTCTCAATGGCCAATCTCCGGTAAAAGTGAAGGTTCCATCGGAACAATTATTTATTTTATTTCGGGGTACGTCGTCTCTTTAAAAAAAAAGAGAGGAAGTGTGGAGAGAAATGACAAAAAGATATTGGAACATCAATTTGGAAGAGATGATGGAAGCGGGAGTTCATTTTGGTCATGGTACGAGAAAGTGGAATCCGCGAATGGCGCCTTATATCTCTGCAAAGCGTAAAGGTATTCATATTATAAATCTTACGAGAACGGCTCGTTTTTTATCAGAAGCTTGTGATTTAGTTTTTGATGCAGCAAGTAAGGAAAACCAATTTTTAATTGTTGGGACAAAAAAAAAAGCAGCCGATTTGATAGCCCGAGCTGCAATAAGGGCTCGATGTCATTATGTTAATAAAAAATGGCTCGGTGGTATGTTAACAAATTGGTCCACGACAGAAACACGACTTCATAAGTTCCGGGATTTAAGAATGGAACAAAAAATGGGGGGGATCAACCGTCTTCCGAAAAGAGATGCAGCTATGTTGAAGAGACAATTATCGCACTTGCAAACATATCTGGGTGGAATTAAATATATGACAGGTTTACCCGATATTGTAATCATCATTGATCAGCAAGAAGAAGATACGGCTCTTCGAGAGTGTATCACTTTGGGAATTCCAACGATTTCTTTAATTGATACAAATTGTGACCCCGATCTTGCAGATATTTCGATTCCAGCGAATGATGACGCTATAGCTTCGATCCGATTAATTCTTAACAAACTAGTATTTGCTATTTGTGAGGGTCGTTCGAGATATATACGAAAGCCTTGATTTATAATAAGAGAAAATGACTTTTGTACCTTTTTCGAATTGCTTGTACGGGTCTGGAATGAAAAAAAATTAATGGGGATATTGTGTGATTTGTTGATATACAAAATAGAAAATTTTTAAAAGCGACGATTGAATCAAAATAATTCCCTTTCAAGTTCTATTTCTGTCAGAGGGCAATATGAACGTTCTAGCATGTTCCATCAACATATTCTATGCTCTATCCGGTGTGGAAGTAGGCCAACATTTGTATTGGCAAATCGGGGGTTTCCAAGTGCATGCCCAAGTACTTATAACTTCTTGGGTTGTAATTGCTATCTTATTAGGTTCAACTGCTATCGCTATTCGGAATCCACAAACTATTCCGACTAGCAGTCAGAATTTTTTCGAATACATTCTTGAATTCATTCGAGACGTGAGTAAAACTCAGATTGGAGAAGAATATGGCCCTTGGGTTCCCTTTATTGGAACTCTGTTTCTGTTTATTTTTGTTTCGAATTGGTCCGGGGCTCTTTTACCTTGGAAACTGATACAATTACCTGAAGGGGAGTTAGCTGCACCTACGAACGATATAAATACTACTGTTGCTTTAGCTTTACTCACGTCACTAGCATATTTTTATGCGGGTCTTAGCAAAAAGGGATTGAGTTATTTTGGTAAATACATTCAACCAACTCCAATTCTTTTACCTATTAATATCTTAGAAGATTTCACAAAACCTTTATCACTTAGTTTTCGACTTTTCGGGAATATATTAGCTGATGAATTAGTAGTTGTTGTTCTTGTTTCTTTAGTCCCTTTAGTGGTTCCGATACCTGTCATGTTCCTTGGATTATTTACAAGCGGTATTCAAGCTCTTATTTTTGCAACTTTAGCTGCGGCTTATATAGGAGAATCGATGGAGGGTCATCATTGACATGTTTTTGATTTGTAAATAAGATTTTTAGCTTCGATAAAAGCAAAGTAATACTCATATTATATTTATTATATTAGGACATTGTTTGTTTTAAAAAAATGGGAATTGCATGAGCTTAAATCACTTAAATACTAAGATTGTTCTGCAATGATTCGATCTAATGAATTCGTCTATTTTTCTAGAATAATGAAATGAAAAAAGGAATAAAAGAGGAAAAAACTCGATTCCGAAAAACTAAGGTGGTAGGGGAATGAGTGGTGCCCTAGGGTATTTCTAATCTAATGATTATAAGTCAACTTTTTTCGAAGACGTATTCTAGAATCTGATTGACTCTAAGATAGGATATAGTAGGTTTACATTATCCAAGGCGGACTTGTATATGTGATAATGGATTAGGTATATATGACCTAAGGGGAGATCTAATTTGATTTATTGCTATGAATTTAGACGGGGGTTTCATCAATAGAACTACTTCTGTTTCGTATGTGACTGTGAATTGAATAAGCAACGAAATCAAGAAAGAAAAGAACAATTGGGGACAAAGCAACGGACGAAGTAAAGTTGTGGAACTTCACACTAGAGTTATGAGTTACTTCGCCTGGATCAATTTTAGTGATGACAAAATGGAGTTCTAATTCATTGGTTGCTTGTATCATTAACCATTTCTTTATTTTGGTGCGAGGAACTTCTAATGAATCCACTAGTTTCTGCTGCTTCCGTTATTGCTGCTGGATTAGCCGTTGGACTTGCTTCTATTGGACCTGGAGTTGGTCAGGGTACTGCTGCGGGCCAAGCTGTAGAAGGTATTGCGAGACAACCCGAGGCGGAGGGCAAAATAAGAGGTACTTTATTGCTTAGTCTGGCTTTCATGGAAGCTTTAACAATTTATGGACTAGTTGTAGCATTAGCACTTTTATTTGCAAATCCCTTTGTTTAATCTAATCCTAGAAATCTAACTAAAAACTACATTTTTTTATTCCCCCAACCTTCCCATCCAAAATTTCCCTCCTACAATTCCTTATATTAGTTAAGATAATGCTCGATTTCCAGGAAGGACCTATTTTGGGTGGGGGTGTTTGCATATCACCTTACTTTTTCCTTCCCCCTTCTTATCTTAGTCCAATAGAACTGAAATGTTTCAACAAACACGGGTTATTTCCCAAGTAATATAAGTCCAAGTGAGTATCGAATTCTCATTCGTAGTCGAAATTGAAAAAGTAAAATCTAGTTCTATTAAAATCTAGTTCTATATAGAATAGATTTTTACACTGTTTAGTGTTTAGGTTTAGAAAGAAAATACAGGGGGGGGGCGAAGTGATCCAAAAAGAACTTTGTTTGCCTTTTTTATTCTAGGGAGATCATATGAAAAACGTAACCGATTCTGTTGTTTATTTGGGTTACTGGTCATCCGCCGCGAGTTTCGGGTTTAATACCGATATTTTAGCAACAAATCCAATAAATCTAAGTGTAGTGCTTGGTGTATTGATCTTTTTTGGAAAGGGAGTGTGTGCGAGTTGTTTTTTTTCAAAAAAGGGGCTGGATCCGACCAACTGCACCTTTTTTTGTTATAACAAAAAAAAAAGTGCATAATCCCGCGAATTACTTCTGAATAATTTCAGAAATCATATGGAAGAACCGTAGCATTTCGTGAGTTTTTGGTAAATCAATTTTGATTCTCTATGAACCAATAAAGTAGGTCTAATAGCATGGTTAAAGCGAAAACGTTTGAAATCCGGCGCAGCATGGTACTCTTTCTACTACGTTAATACAAGGCTGGTTTTTACTATAATTGGACTTTTTTTTCGATATATAACACTCATGTCGATAAACCAATTTGAACCATTTATTGGAAAAATGGGTGTTTTACCCACTTTTTATCTAATGCTGACGTGAGGGGATGACCTGTGTATAAATAATAAGGTAAGAAGATTTTT